AGAATCTTAGTTTTTTTTATTTAACCCGGGACTTTCCTATATTTTATGCTTTCCTAGAATTCAACTCTTGTAACTAAACCGTTCTATACTCAATTAAGGAATAGAGTTAAAAAAGTTTTTGTTTTCATTGTTTAAGCAGCAATTTCTTATTTTTTTTTCATAAATCTAAAATAAAACAAAAAAAGGGATTTTGACGACAAAATAGAAAGAAAAGAACCCATTTTGTATCGCTCAAAATTCACAATTAGTCATACAAAATTTCAGTAATCAATTTTCCCTATTGGGTTAAGGGAAAGATATATGGGAGTATATATAATAATTCATAGAAAAAAAGTGAGAAAGTTCGACAAAACAAAAAGATTTAAAAATAGAATCAATTAATTTCAATGAGTTCTTAACTTTCACTAAAGATTTTTATATACGTTCTTCTATAGATATGCAAATATAAAATTTTATTATGCAAATAGATCGATGGGGAAAATAAAACTCCCCACCTTGAAATAGAAATGATCTTTATTCTTTTGTCAATAAAAAAGTTATTATTCAGTGAATAGTAAATAGAGGATTTCCTAATTCTATTATTTTATATACAACAATATACAACAATCAGAAAAGCGAATAGAGTTCCATTACATATGGATTGTTGAGCTAATCAATATCAAATAGGAAAGGGAAATCGTTAAATTATTCAATTAGATAATAATTGAATAATTTAAGAATAATTGAATTATTTTTTCAAGTCGATTCAAATTATTTTAATGTTTTATTACTTATTTATTTTGGTTTGGCGTACAAAAAAACTTTTTGAATTCCCGGTAGAAAGAGATTTCGCTAACGAAAAAGCCTTTAATGCTACCCAATACCCCTTCCTTTTCCAAATATTTTTACGAATACGCTTTTTTGATGTCGAAGTGCGTTTTTTTGGAACTGCCATTTATAAATTAAAAAATTACTCATTGTTATAGCTGGATGTGAAAGACATCTATTGTTCAAAACGAATTCTTTTTACTACATATTTATTTTCGAGCTAATAGTGTCCTCCTCAAATAAAACATTATCGAGATAGGCAAAAGATATGTGAAAATTGCAGAATACTGGAAATAAAAACAGAAGGCCAATATGTGTTTTTTCAAGTTTTTCTATTCCATAAAACATTCATAATCATAAAAAAGAAAAGGTTCTCTATTGACTGGTATCTAAAATCTATACCTATAGAATTTTATAATCGGCTTTTCTGTAGAAATGAAGAAAGAAAATTAGTTGAACTTAATAAAAATAAAAAAGAAAATAACGAATCCCAAAAATATTCGATTTCTATTTATGGTTCCACATTTCATTTACATGCAATAAAATACCTCGAAAGGTTTAAAGATAAGAACCACGTTTTTACTTCAGGAAATGAAAAACTTGAATCCTCGTTCGATTCACTGGTCAAACTTGGGTAAAAAACAGGCCTATTTCAAAGGAGACTAGTAATTAATCCCGTTCATATCATTTGACCAATTGTAACTTCGTGATTTCAATAGTTGAAGTATTTAGCAAAGACTCAGAATAAGTAAGAATAGAAAATTCTATTTAAGTTTAAAATTAGTTTAAGTTAGTTCATATTTTTCCTTTTTATTGACTCCTTTCAAAAGAGGTAAGATCCGGTGAATCGGAAACAATTAATTAAGAATTCAAAACTTTTTTATGGAACAGACATATGAATATGCGTGGATCATACCTTTCATTCCACTTCCAGTCCCTATGTTAATAGGAGCGGGACTTATTCTTTTTCCAACGGCAACAAAAAGTTTTCGCCGTATGTGGGCTTTTCAGAGTGTTTTATTGTTAAGCATAGTCATGATTTTTTCAATCTACCTGTCTATTCAGCAAATCAATAGCAGTTCTTTTTATCAATATGGATGGTCTTGGATCATCAATAATGATTTTTCTTTAGACTTCGGATACTTGATCGACCCACTTACTTCTATTATGTCAATATTAATCACTACTGTTGGAATTATGGTTCTTATTTATAGTGATAATTATATGGCTCATGATCAAGGATATTTGAGATTTTTTGCTTATATGAGTTTTTTCAGTACTTCCATGTTGGGATTAGTTACTAGTTCGAATTTGATACAAATTTATATTTTTTGGGAATTGGTTGGGCTGTGTTCCTATCTATTAATAGGATTTTGGTTTACACGACCTGTTGCGGCAAATGCTTGTCAAAAAGCGTTTGTAACTAATCGTGTAGGGGATTTTGGTTTATTATTAGGAATTTTAGGTTTTTATTGGATAACGGGGAGTTTCGAATTTAGGGATTTATTCGAAATATTCAATAACTTGATTTATAATAATGAGGTCAATTTTGTATTTGTTACGTTATGCGCTGTTCTCGTATTTGCCGGTGCAGTTGCTAAATCCGCCCAATTCCCCCTTCATGTATGGTTACCTGATGCCATGGAGGGGCCTACTCCTATTTCGGCTCTTATACATGCTGCTACTATGGTAG